TGCTATGAATGACCCAGTATCGAATACTCGTAATAATATCCGCAAAAGAACGTTCTCCTGTGCTTCCAGACATGCTCAGCTCCACATATTCTTGTACAGGCAAATGTAAATCGATTCCGTAAAAGATGAGATCCGTAAATTTCCATTTACGGAAATTCTTTGTGGGATCGGAAATATTGTACCAAGGGTGTCTTTAGAGTATACCAAATCAGTATAGCCGTCCTTCTTCTGACACAGCAAGGCAATTTCAATTAATATTGAAACTAAGTATACGTATTAGACAATTTCTTTTTTCTTGCTTGTAATATAGAATTATGCGCCAATTAATAAAAAGAGTATAGAGGTTCTCTTCATTATCGGCTTCGGACTAGAAACGAAAATAGGGTAAGGGATCAATCTGATACGTTGGTTTCTAATTCATCAAGGAGCGTTTTATATTCCCACAATTCGATGAGACGCAAACCTCTTTTTTGTGTTTTGTTTATAGAAAGAAAAGCTTTTTTTCTTTTTTGATTTTAAGGAATTGAGAAGTCGTCTAGTACCAACTACGAATAGTAAGTAGGAGTAAGTAGGAGATAGTATTCAATGAAAAAAAACAATTATGTGAATAAACTCGATTGCTGAATATAATATAATGAGTGAAAATAAAAAGAAGATCACTTTTTGTCCTAAACTAAAAAAAAAAAGAAATGTTTTTCCTGTTTTCTTCTTCGATAGTGATAATTTTTTTTGAACAAAGTTACATGACATAGTTCTTATTTCTTTTTATTAGTTTACTCCAAGAGTTGCTCAAAAATTCTGTTGATTAGAAATCGCGAAATTATTAGATATCACAGACAACGTGTGGGTTTCTTTTTCTACCTCTCTTCCTTTATCTTTCAAACAAATGGTTGAGGAATAAATTGAACTTAGTCTTTCAATTGGTATTTTTTCTTATTTTCGCTTTTATCTTGCACAAAAAAAAATGTAAACTTAGGTAAGTGCTTTATAAATCTATGTATAAAAAAACATATTTGATTTAGCTCCTTCATGCCTACTCTAACTAGTTATTTCGGTTTTCTACTAGCAGCTTTAACTATAACCTCGGCTCTATTTATTGGTCTGAGCAAGATACGACTTATTTGAAATAAATTGAACCAATAATTCAGAATCAGAAAAAGAAATCTTTCTGTAAAATTTCGTGTATTTTTTTCGCTTTTTATTTTCTCGTGACAATTTTTTAATTTCGGTTATTGAGATTCATGGACAATTAGGATTAATATTTAGGGATAGATATTACCCCCTCCCCTTTTTTCCTTTCAAACAAATTGAAATGATTGAAGTACTTCTATTTGGAATCGTCTTAGGTTTAATTCCTATTACTTTAGCTGGATTATTCGTAACTGCATATTTACAATATAGACGTGGTGATCAGTTGAACCTTTGATTAGTTAACAAATCTTTGTTGATTGACCTCCTATGGCTTAAAGAAAGGAGGTCACTTTTGGATTCTTATTGAATTTTTTCAGTCTAATTAGACCTAACAAGAATGGAATCACGCTCTGTAGGATTTGAACCTACGACATCGGGTTTTGGAGACCCACGTTCTACCGAACTGAACTAAGAGCGCTTTCTTATCACAGACAGTAAAGAAAAAAAAATTCTTTTTGTAACCCAACAGTACATCTTGCACTCATATCACATATATAGTTAGAATTGTATATGTGTTATATGTATTAGAATATATATTCTAATATTCTAACTATATTGGATTGGATTCTATATGTCTAGTTTGACTCCATTTCATCGATCTTAATTAATTCTTCTCAGAGGAAAAACAATAGGTAGGGATGACAGGATTTGAACCCGTGACATTTTGTACCCAAAACAAACGCGCTACCAAGCTGCGCTACATCCCTTTTTATAGGTTTACAGTATTATTGTAACTTATCTTTTTTTTTTTCAACATCCTTAGTTCTCATATTTAGATACACAATAGATCGTGCCGTTTTTTCTTTTTTTTCATATCATATATGATATAATATAAAAGTTTTTGGATACTTAGACGTATACGCTGTAAAGTAAAAAAGCTTTTAGGGAATGCTCCGTAGGAAAGATACAGCTTTTTACTTTTTTCAACTAAAAAAAAAAGTAAAAAATAAAGGTAGAAAATCTTATCTAGCGGATTGTTGTACATTTTAATTTGCCTGAGGAATTTCATGTACAAATACAAGTGGTTTTTCCTTTTAAATACATATGCATCTGATTATCTATTATATATGTATTATTCTTATGTGTTACTGTGTTACAATATAGAAATAAAGACAAAACAAGAAGGAGGATTTTCAATGCGAGATCTAAAAACATACCTCTCCGTGGCACCGGTACTAAGTACTTTATGGTTCGGATCTTTAGCAGGTCTATTGATAGAAATCAATCGTTTTTTCCCGGATGCGTTAACATTCCCCTTTTTTTCATTCTAGTTATTGACATGGTAAGGGGGTAACGCAGATTCTAGATAGGATCCACAATCCGTGACTAATCCCCTGCCCTTTCTCCCTTTGACCTTCTATTCGAAAAGGGAGAAAGAAAAAAGGATTCAACCCCAACATGGGTTCAAGCTCGAATTTGAAAATCAATTACAATTCATAAATAAGAGGGAGAACGGAAATTAAATGTGGGTCGGGGGCAAAAGTCTCATACACAAGACTTAACTGAAATACTGTACTGTGATTACAAATATAGTTCGAAATAGTTGGATTACGTATTCTTTATTATACATTATACTGAATACTTTTTACTATTAATAATTAATAATTAATAGTTTTTTTTTCCTATTCCTCTATTTACTGCAACGAAATCTTTTGAAGTGTATTTCAAGTTAGCAATTTCTATTTTTTTCTTTCTCTCCGCTTCGGTTCGAAAATAAAAGAGTTGCTTAAATAAAAAATTAACCCCAAAAGGGGGGGTTCATGGCCAAGGGTAAAGATGTCCGGGTAAGCGTTATTTTGGAATGTACTAGTTGTGTCCGAAAGAATGTTAATAAGGAATCAAGGGGTATTTCCCGATATATTACTCAAAAGAATCGACGCAACACGCCCAGTCGGTTGGAATTGAGAAAATTCTGCCCCTATTGTTACAAGCATACAATTCACGGAGAGATAAAGAAATAGATCGAACCGAACGTCTGCGTATCACCTTTTGAAGCAAGAGTACAAAAGGACATATATTATACATGGATTTCATTATATGCATAAAAACAATTCCACTATTATTAATAGAATTCTATTCTATTAGAAAATATATAAAAAAAGGATTCCGGATTAGAAGCTATATAGAATAGAAATGTAGAATAATATAAGCGCATATAAATAAAAAAAAAAAAAAATAGAAATATATAAAATAAACAAATTCAAATTAAAGAAAAAGAATCAAAAAACCAAATCCTATTTCGAATTCATTTTTTTTAGATTCGACCGACCGAAATAGGATTTTCGGTAGAATATTTTTTATATTATAAGGAATAAATAAACTAAACAAACCATGGATAAATCCAAAGGATCTTTCCTTAAACCTAAGCGGCTTTTTCGTAGGCGCTTGCCCCCGCTCCAATCGGGGGACCGAATTGATTATAGAAACATGAGTTTAATTAGTCGATTTATTAGTGAACAGGGAAAAATCTTATCTAGGCGCGTGAATAGATTGACTCTGAAACAACAACGATTAATTACTATTGCTATAAAACAAGCTCGTATTCTATCTTTGTTACCCTTTCTTAATAATGAGAAACAATTTGAAAGAGCCAAGTCGGCCGTTAGAACTACAGGTTTTCGAACAAAAAAACAATAGGTTTACTCTTTTTTTTATTCAATTGATGTTTTGCTCTAAAAAATCCGATAATCTGGATTTTTTTGTTGTCTCGGAAGAAGAAATCTTTTTTTTATTGAATGCCTTTGCTCATTTTGACTGCTTTATTGTAATTGTATTTTCTATTTTATTTTATCGTTATCGGATTAAATTCTATTCTATCTTACCTTCCCGGAGTTCCTTCTCCGGGGAACTTTGTTTAAAGCATTTCGGGTGCTTCTTTCCAATCTTCTTTGTTTACGATCTCATTGTAAATACTATAAAGACAATTCCTATTTAAGATAGCTATTTGTGCAAGTATTTTACGATTCAGAATCAACTGTCTCTTGTACAGATCATGGATAAATTTACTATAACTATAGTATACACCTTTTTCTGTTTCGCGAATTGCTGCGTTTATCCGAGTAATCCACAACCGACGAAAATCTCTCTTTTTCTTATCTCTATCTCGATGAGCCGAAAACAAAGCTCTTATTTTCTGTTGAGCAACAATACGAATCGGTTTTGAATGAGCCCCTCGAAAGCTTGATACAAATAAACGCATTTTTTTTCTACGTCTCCGAGCTATATATCCTCGTCTAACTCTGGTCATTGAATAAATGAAACTTTGCTAAATAACTAATTGATTTTCTTTCTCTTCGAGTTATTTCTTCTTCCCTCGCTGGTAATAACAAAACGGCTTTTCCAATGTATAAAAAGAATTCCAATGGCTTTTGCTACTATAACCTTCCCGACCACGATTTTTTTCTTTTTTTTCGAGGCATTTCGACCCAACTCCAAATGAAATAAGAAATTAGATTGATACTAGGTATCAAAAAGAAAAACGTAGTCAATCTAAATGAATAAAGAAATTGTGGGTTCCTTCGTTTCTATGGTTACTTCTTAAACGGTGAGGTCCTCTCTATACACCGGAGCCCTTTGTTTCGTTTAGTCAACGGTATTGGTAACTTGTACAATTCAAAATCTTTGGCTCTACCCATGAATTATCCAGTAATAGGTCTTTCACAACGAGATCCGCCTATACAGTAACGGTATTTAATTTTGAAGGTTAGCTGGATAGCTGACCCTGTTAGTCCGTTTTGCCCAGGAGCATAATCTTTTTTTAGTAAAAATAGTACTTTCCCGCTTAATGTATAGCATTTGCTACCAATGGGAACTTGCTTCTCGTCTTAAATCGAGCTGATTGGGGTTACACCAAGGAAACCATAAATTTCATATGTAATAGACGGATATGGTAGATCTTTTTTTCGATAGTGACCAGAGTTCTTCCATTTTATTCTATTCACTTCACTGGTAACGACGATTGATACTGGAAATTTGGGTTCTGGCCCAGCTCATAATCTGAACGAGTCGCACATACACCCTAGTACATGTTCCTCGTCGCTGAGGACATCCCCGAAGAGCGGGAGATTTCGTGACGTTTCTGATTGGCTGTCTTGTGTTTCTAATAAGCTGTTTAATAGTTGGCATGCTGAATCATTTGCATAAGGGACTGGTTTAGATCAATCCTAACCTGATGATTATGAATTTTTTCTAGTTATATAGAATATTACCCAGTAAAGTCAAAAGAAAGATAAAATATGAATTTGCGAATTCGATTACTTCGACTCTTTCCATTTTTCCTTCTTTACTATTTCTACTCCTTCATTCGCTATAAGATCAATAATTCCGTGAGCTTGGGCTTCTCTTGCTGACATAAAAACATCCCTTTCCAGGTCTTCGGTTAGAACCCAAAAAGGTTGGCCTGTTCTTTGTGCATAAACCTTTGTGAGGGTTTCTCGCAAAGTCAATAGTTCTTCCGCTTCCACCATACATTCTCCCGTTGATCCCTCATGAAAAGAACTAGCAGGTTGATGTATCATTACCCTGATGATATAACAAAAGGAGAGTTCCTCTATCTCGCATGATGAGGCGAAGACAAAAGATGGGGAATAACAATAAACTTGAACAACCGTACGTGCATCTTTTGCACATTGCATACGGCTCGACAATGGAATTTACTTTTTCGTCCCTCGAAGAAAAATAGAACCGATCCGATCCAGATCAGTAAATCATCCAATTACCATCCTTCTTTTCATGAGTTCAAAATACTATGATGGCTCCGTTGCTTTATATATTCATTTCGTCTGTAATTTAGCAATCCCAAAGTTTCTTTTTGATCCTAAATAAGGAATTTTTTGCGTACTCTTTCAAACATAAATGTTGTTAGGTTAGGATTAAGAGTCTTTTGGTATAAAAATAAAAAGTTTGTGACGCTGAAACGGACTCCGTATAAAAAAATCGGGAATACCCTTTATTTCATACTCCTGTCTCGATACATAATTTAATTTTTTTTTCAAAAAAAACGAAAAAAATTTGCATATCGAATTCAAAGTGCCATGCTATTTTTACTATTTTTAGTTAACACTACTCATAATATATATTGATATTTCTTGTGGTGAAGGCATAGTCTTTTTTTCTCAAATAAAAAACTCATTGGCGCCAAAGCCAAGCGTGAGGGAATGCAAAACGTTTGGTAATTTCTCCGCCGACCAGGATAAAAGATCCCATTGAAGCGGCTATTCCCATGCATATTGTATATACATTGGGTAATACAAGTTGCATAGCATCAAAAATAGCTATTCCGGGTAATACCCATCCGCCAGGACAATTTATAAACAAATACAAATCCTGGGTCTGATCCTCTATACTGAGATATACCATAAGACCAACAAGGTAATTCGAGATCTCGGTCGTAATCTCTTGGGTTAAAAAAAGTAATCTTGCTCGATAAAGTCGATTGATTAGGGTAAAATTTGATCCCTTAGAAACCGTACATGCACCTTTTGATGCATACGGTTCAAAAAAATTGAAAAAAAAATCAATGTGTAGATTATTGCCCTCTTATTTTTGGGTAGCAGTTCTTTCTAACTTTGACTGGGGGGGTTGTCTTCTATTTTTCAATAAAGATGAGTTTTCCTTATTTCTACTATAAATTAGAAATAAGAAATTTAGTGAGATAGTATACACCATACGCCAATATGCAAATAAAAAGCAATAGTATTAGTATAGGTAGAGTATATATAATAAGAAGTAAACTTTTCGAACTAACTGTTCTTTGATTTATTGTTTCATCGAGATCGAATGCAAACCACGATGTAATTTTCTTGTTCTTGAAAGGGCCTCTATAATTCTTTAGGTTTCGGATCTACTCCGGGTAAAAATCTGCTCGATTTTGATTTGCACATATAGGTCAAATGCATCTAATACCGCTTCTTTTTGTTTTGCTAAGATGTCGTTTTTTTTTTCATTCAGTTCATGCCTTTGCCAAAAAAATTGGATATTCGACATAGTGACTTCACCTATTCTATTCAAGTGATTAAGGTTCAGATCAGTCCTATATCTATTCCATTTCTTTTTTTTATAGGAAGAATTTTTCATACAAGCAGTAATTATCGATATATTAAAAATTGGGATTTGTTTAAACGGAGCCTGGATACTTCATGTCATTTTATTGGTTCAATCAAGCCAACCATAAATTTTTCTAATTGATATTATTAATCTGAATCCCCCCACAAATAGATCTAGTTGGACTTCGCGCTCCAAATTTTGGATGATTCAATGAATCTTTTTTGGGCGAAGGGAAGGATATCTCGATCGGGGAAGAAAACGGGGAAAGCCCATACGACCCAAGATATCTGACAAGTCGCACTATACGTCAATCCAAGTTGCATCTTCATCTCCCGGAATTCGAAAGGGCACTTTTGGAACACCAATAGGCATTAACTGAAAGAAAAAATTAAGTACTATATTTCACTTTGATATGGAAACGTAATAAAATAAAAATAATAGGGCTATTCTTTTCATAATATCAACTGATAATTATAAAGGTTGATATTCTTTATCATATATTCTGTCTAGAATACATTAGAAAAAGTAATAAAAGACGATAGAATGACTAAAGTAAAATTCTTACGACTAGAGCTTTCCAACGATGAACAAATATAGCGGCATTTGTTCAGAGAAAACTGTATCAACCCCCATTGCGTATTGGTACTTATCGGGTATAGAATAGATCTGCTTCTCTTTGTTCCGACAAAAAAAATTTGTTCCATTATTACCACGAGAATCGAACAAATATGAACCCTTGCTCCGAGATAATCCACCGAATAGAACAGGGGTACATTGATAGTTATAGTCTTTTCCAATGCAATAAAGTTACATAGTGTCTATTTTTATTTGATAAAGGGGTATTTCCATGGGTTTGCCTTGGTATCGTGTTCATACCGTTGTATTGAATGATCCGGGTCGGTTGATTTCTGTCCATATAATGCATACGGCTCTGGTTGCTGGTTGGGCCGGTTCGATGGCTCTATATGAATTAGCAGTTTTTGATCCCTCTGATCCCGTTCTTGATCCAATGTGGAGACAGGGTATGTTCGTTATACCCTTCATGACTCGTTTAGGAATAACCAATTCCTGGGGCGGCTGGAGTATTACAGGGGGAACGGTAACGGATCCTGGTATTTGGAGTTATGAAGGTGTGGCCGGGTCACATATTGTGTTTTCTGGCTTGTGCTTTTTGGCAGCTATTTGGCATTGGGTATATTGGGATCTAGAAATTTTTTCTGATGAACGTACAGGAAAACCTTCATTAGATTTACCTAAGATTTTTGGAATTCATTTATTTCTTTCCGGGGTGGCTTGTTTTGGTTTTGGCGCATTTCATGTAACAGGCTTGTACGGTCCTGGAATATGGGTGTCTGATCCTTATGGACTAACCGGAAAAGTCCAGTCAGTAAATCCCGCATGGGGCGTAGAAGGTTTTGATCCTTTTGTTCCAGGGGGAATAGCCGCTCATCATATTGCAGCAGGGACTTTGGGCATATTAGCGGGCTTATTCCATCTTAGTGTCCGCCCGCCCCAACGTCTATACAAAGGATTACGTATGGGTAATATTGAAACCGTACTTTCTAGCAGTATCGCTGCTGTCTTTTTTGCAGCTTTTGTGGTTGCCGGAACTATGTGGTATGGTTCAGCAACTACTCCGATCGAATTATTTGGTCCCACTCGTTATCAATGGGATCAGGGATACTTTCAGCAAGAAATATATCGAAGAGTTAGTGCTGGGCTGGCCGAAAATCAAAGTTTATCAGAAGCTTGGTCGAAAATTCCTGAAAAATTAGCCTTTTATGATTACATTGGCAACAATCCGGCAAAGGGAGGGTTATTCAGGGCAGGTTCAATGGACAATGGGGATGGAATAGCTGTTGGATGGTTAGGACACCCAATATTTAGAGATAAAGAAGGGCGTGAGCTCTTTGTACGTCGTATGCCTACTTTTTTTGAAACATTTCCAGTCGTTTTGATAGACGGAGATGGAATTGTTAGAGCTGATGTTCCTTTTAGAAGAGCAGAATCAAAATATAGCGTCGAACAAGTAGGCGTAACGGTTGAGTTTTATGGTGGCGAACTCAATGGAGTCAGTTATAGTGATCCTGCTACTGTGAAAAAATATGCTAGACGTGCTCAATTGGGTGAAATTTTTGAATTAGATCGTGCTACTTTAAAATCAGATGGTGTTTTTCGTAGTAGTCCAAGAGGTTGGTTTACTTTTGGACATGCTTCCTTTGCCCTGCTCTTCTTCTTCGGACATATTTGGCATGGGGCGCGAACCTTGTTCAGAGATGTTTTTGCTGGTATTGACCCAGATTTAGATGCTCAAGTGGAATTTGGAGCATTCCAAAAACTAGGAGATCCAACTACAAGAAGACAGGCAATCTGATACAAAAATGCTTTCGTATTTTTCGTCTCTCTTTTTGTGATTTGACATTGGGGATCAGAGAAATCTTGATTTACTGATTACCCTTTCGTTCACTCTTTCTTTATCAGGGAAATAATCCCCAATAAAACAGGTATGGAAGCTATAATTGTAAACCACAATCGAATCTATGGAAGCATTGGTTTATACATTTCTATTAGTCTCGACCCTAGGGATAATTTTTTTCGCTATCTTTTTTCGAGAACCGCCTAAAATTCAAACTAAGAAATGATTTTTCATTATCTCCGTTGAAGTAATGAGCCTCCAAAGATTGAATGCTATATTTGGAGGCTCATTACTTCAACTAGTCCCCGTGTTCCTCGAACGGATCTCTTAGTTGTTGAGAGGGTTGCCCAAAAGCGGTATATAGGGCGTACCCGGTAAAACTTACAAGTAAACCAGATATAAAGATGGCGACTAGGGTTGCTGTTTCCATTATTATATGAATTCAAGACCGCAATGGATCTCTGATAAGATCCTTTATTTACAGGGGAATGGTATACAAAGTCAACAGATCTCAATAAATACAATCGGATTTATGGCTACACAAACCGTTGAGAGTAGTTCTAGATCTCGTCCAAGACAAACTACGGTAGGGGTTTTATTGAAACCTTTGAATTCGGAATATGGTAAAGTAGCTCCTGGATGGGGAACTACTCCTTTGATGGGTGTCGCAATGGCTTTATTTGCAGTATTCCTGTCGATTATTTTGGAGATTTATAATTCTTCCGTTTTACTGGATGGAATTTCCATGAATTAAATTCACAAGAACTACTAAGTTCGAGTTTTTCAATACAAAGTGGATTTTCAGATTTCTGATTTATAACCCAGTAGGTAGTTCGATCGCGGAATTTCTTTCTGTATTTCCGGAATATGAGTGTGTGACTTGTTAGAATTGATCCTATTGAGAATACAGAGAATGAGTCTGTCATCTTATCTTTATAAAGAAGTTCTACCTCGTCAGATACTCATTCGAGTATCTGGAGCACGGAATATAATATTATGAAATAGATCCAGAATTTAACTATGATTCATACTTAATATTCAGACCTTGTGACCGGATTCTAACTACAAAATTTTCATCGAATTAGAAATACTTCTAAATTGAAAGATTTTTCTTTCTGTTTATTTTGACTAAAAGGTAAATTCTTTCGTATTTTGAGTCATTATTTGAATTTGAATAAGTGATAATCCGATAATTTTTACTCAGGGAATTCTTGGGCTTGGGGTTTTTATTGAATCATCGTGGTTCTAGTATGAATCTGGGGTTTCAATTAATTTAGAGGGTCTTAACAAGAAAAATTCCTATCAACGAAAAAAAACAATAGTAAAAGCCGGATTACACACAACTAACAAATCAAAGAAAAATAGGGAAAGAGAAGATTCAAGAGGCCTGTAGTAACAATAAACATAAAAAGGAAGAGCCGACTTGATATTTTGGCATTATCACTACAAAGAAGAACTTTCGTATTTTTAATGCTTCGTATCTTTACTTCCGAGAGGAAGAGTAAGATATTTCTATTAGATATGCGTTGGGAGCAGTATTTGTGTGTTTCTGCTTGAGCTGTACGAGATCAAATTTTCATATACGGTTCTCAGAGGGGGAGTCCCCCCCAGGTTCGGGTTACCTATCTCAATAAAGTCTACGATTGGTTCGAAGAACGTCTCGAGATTCAGGCGATTGCAGATGATATAACTAGTAAATATGTTCCTCCCCATGTCAACATATTTTATTGTCTAGGCGGAATTACCCTTACTTGTTTTTTAGTACAAGTAGCTACCGGGTTTGCTATGACTTTTTATTATCGTCCAACTGTTACTGATGCGTTTGCTTCTGTTCAATACATAATGACTGAAGCAAATTTTGGTTGGTTAATCCGATCGGTTCATCGGTGGTCGGCAAGCATGATGGTTCTAATGATGATACTGCACGTATTTCGTGTGTATCTCACTGGTGGGTTTAAAAAACCTCGAGAATTGACTTGGGTTACAGGTGTAGTTCTGGCTGTATTGACTGCGTCTTTTGGTGTAACCGGGTATTCGTTACCTTGGGACCAAGTTGGTTATTGGGCGGTCAAAATTGTAACAGGCGTCCCTGAAGCTATTCCTATAATAGGATCACCTTTAGTGGAGTTATTACGCGGAAGCGCTAGTGTGGGACAATCCACTTTGACTCGTTTTTATAGTTTACACACTTTTGTATTGCCTCTTCTTACTGCTGTATTTATGTTAATGCACTTCCTAATGATACGTAAACAGGGCATTTCTGGTCCCTTATAGAGAAGATAGATCTTTGTAATCAATTATTTATCACTTGGGGAAGGAACAAGAGTATTTCATTGCTATAAATGTGTTTTCTTAAAATGAATAAGACATGTTTTTGGACATTCTCTTTCCTTCAACCCCACAATCCAATATTGGAATGTTGTGTGATGTTATTTAACATAACTAGTTGAAGGAAATTCTCCGAAAGGAAAATGGATTATGGGAGTGTGTGACTTGAACTATTGATTAGGCCGTGCAGATATATGCCCCTTTCTGCCACATTGAAATTTAGAAACCAATGTGTCTTTGTTCCAACCACCGTATAAGCTATATACCGACGATAGGCCGGTTCGCTTGAATAGAATTCTCTCTATGATCAGCCCCGAATCATGTCATGCATGAACAGGCTCCGTAAGATCCAGTCGAATCAATGATTTGTCTTGGTAGAATCCAGATTCTATTTTTTATTTTAATAGTATGGAAATGCATTCATTTCCTCTGCATCGACCCAACTTATGATACTATCGGAGTGAAACAAGGCATCTAAAGAAGACTAGAGGCTATATGTTAGTTAGTAACAAGTAAATCC